AGGAATATGAAAGAGGAAGATGAAAAACTTAAAAAGAAAGAGGAAGATGAAAAACTTAAAAAGAAAGAGGAAGATGAAAAACTTAAAAAGAAAGAGGAAGATGAAAAACGTAAAAAGAAAGATAAACTCGTTTTGAGAGTTCTTATTTTGAGAGCTCGTCTGGACGAGGAACTTGAAAGACGTAAAAAGGCAGAGAAAAAAATGGCAAAGAAAACACTTTTTAGAACTATTATAGAACAACTCCCGGATTATGACTTCGGGACACCCACGTACAATCCACAAACTAAAACTAAATTAATAATGTCGCGTATGCGCGAAGCTACTCGGCGGTGGATTAACCATTGTGATTATGAGTGGTGGATTGACCATTGTGATTCTGAAGAGAACAAGAAATAAAGGGAAGTTAAATTTTTGTTAACTAAAAAAAAAAGGGGGGGGTTGAAGATCGACTGCAGTTACTAATTCATGATCTGGCATGTATAGAATGAAAACTTCAAATTTTTTTATTTACTATATATAATATATAGTAAATAAAAAAAAATTGATACATAAAATAAATACAAGAAGAGATAAAAAGAAATTCGTCCCCGCCCTATATATTTTATCCCCTCTCCTACAAAGAAACTTGTAACACCAACTCCATTAGTAATTCCATCAATTACTTGTCGATCAAAAAAGGAAATTAGTTCAGCTAACCCTCTTATACCCCTAGTTAAGGTTGTTGAATAAAAACTGTCAATGTAACCACGATTATATGACCAATTATATATCACATTTATTATTTGTTCCCAGAAACTTCTCTTAGGACCTATTTTTAGAAATGAATTAATTAAGTCTAAATTTTGAAAAGTTGAAAAAACAGGCTTATATAAGAGAGACGCTATAAATATTCCGAAAGACGCGATAGTTACCGAAAAAATCATATTTGTAAAAAAATCATACCAATCCACAGAATTACTCGAGTTTGAATGTAAAAGATTTATCGACGGAGTTAACCATTTGGATAATACATCAAAATATATGCCCCCTTGATCAGGAGCAAAAGGAATTCCTATAAATCCGATGAATAAAGTAAATAATACCAATACAAGAAGTGGCAATAGCATAGTATTATCTGATTCATGGGGGTACTGGGAAAGCTTTTTATTGGAAAAATGAGTAATAGTAATAAGGGATCGCATTTTATTTCTTACATTACCATCAATTGCATACGTTTTTTTTGAAAAAAGCAAAGCACTTTCCTTATTATTGATTGATGATAAAACAAAATTTTGTTTTATCGCTTTCGACCCTTCTTTGCCCCATATAGAGATTGAATAGCCCAAGCTATTTTGTTTGCCACTGAAATTTTGCAAATGGACATTTAAATGCCCTTCAAAAGTAAGTAAATATATTCGAAACATATAAAATGCAGTTAATCCTGCTGTGAAACAAGCTATTATCGCGAAAATGGGTGAATACAACCAACTATCATTAAGAATAATGTCTTTGGACCAAAAACAAGCAAGAGGTGGAATACCGCAAATGGAAAGTGTACCTAAAAAAAAGGTAGTTTTTGTAATTGGCACATATTTTGTTAAGCCTCCCATAAGAGCCATATTCTGACTTTTATCTGGCGAATATCCAATAATGGTTTCCATTGAGTGAATAATCGATCCGGATCCTAAAAATAATAATGCTTTCGAATAGGCATGCGTAATTAAATGAAATAAAGCAGCTCGATAAGATCCCATACCTAAAGCTAACATAGTATAACCCAATTGAGACATTGTAGAATAGGCTAAACTTTTCTTAATATCTTTTTGAGCAAGAGCCAAAGTGGCTCCGAATAGTATTGTTATTATACCTACCAAAGAAATCAAATTCATTACGTAAGGTAGAGTGGTAAAAAGAGGAAGAAATCGAGCTACAAGAAAAATTCCCGCTGCTACCATAGTAGCAGCGTGGATAAGAGCTGAAATAGGAGTAGGCCCTTCCATAGCATCGGGTAACCATACATGAAGGGGGAATTGTGCCGATTTCGCAACTGCACCGACGAATAATAGGGAGGCACACAAAGTCAGAAATTCGGAATTGACTCCATCATTAGCAATTAAGTTATTGGTTATTTCGAACAAATCCCGAAATTCGAAACTACCCGTTATAAAATAAAAACCTAGGATTCCTAATAATAAACCAAAATCCCCTACACGATTAGTTACAAAGGCTTTTTGGCAAGCATTTGCCGCAATTGGTCGTGTGAACCAAAACCCTATTAATAAATAGGAACACATTCCAACCAATTCCCAAAAAATATAAATTTGTATCAAATTGGAACTAGTAACTAATCCCAACATGGAAGCATTGGAAAAACTCATATAAGCAAAAAATCTCAAATAGCCTTGATCATGAGACATATAATTGTCACTATAAATAAGAACCATTATTCCAACAGTAGTAATTAATATTAACATAATGGACGTAAGTGGATCGATCAAGTAACCAAATTCTAAAGAAAAATCATTATGGATAGTCCAGGACCATACGTATTGATATATAAAACTGCCATTCATTTGTTGAATAGACAGATCGGCTGAAAAAATCATAATGATACTTAGTAATAAAATACTAGGAAAGGCCCATATACGACGAAAACTTTTTGCTGCTGTAGGGACAACGAGAAGTCCGATTCCTATTGCTATAGGAACTGGAAGTGGAACCCAAGGTATGATCCATGCATATTGAGATGTATATGCCATAAGAAATTTTTTTTTTTTTTTTTTTTTTTTTTTTGTTTCCAATTCACCAGTTTTTATCTCTTTCGGAAAGAGAAAGTAATAAAAAAAATCAAGATATCAAAGAGTTCAAATATAATTTGAAATTGTAATCATTATGATTTTTTATTCTTTCAAAAAATCAATATTTCAACTATTCAAATTAAGAAGTTACTATTGGTCAAATGATAAGATAAAGTCATTGGAAAAAATTACTAGTTAGTGATTAACTAAGATATTTAGAAAAACAGAAAATATAAGATTATAAACCATTCCATTATTATGATTACGAAAATTTATATCTCTAAAAATATCTATAGAATAGGGAAAAATAATTATATCAAAAAGGAAAATTAAAGTATTTGATTCTAGTATGAATCATAATATCCGCCAAGAACTTAACCAGATAAACAGAAAAAACTTTATTATTTTAATAAAATTATCCGGAATCATTAACTAATTCGTTGTGGAACTCATTGAGTTGCTTACGCTCCTTCCAACCAATCAAATAAATTTTGTTTATGGGAACTCTAGGAGATCTGTCATTTTGTTATCCTTGACCTCAGTTCTAATATAACTGAAATAAGAAAGTACGAAAAATGTTCTTTATTTTCAAGTCAGGTATCTCTTAACCAATTAACTACTAACTCATTCTAATTTTAGAATTTTTTTTAGGTATACTTTCTTAATCAATTAGAATTACTAGAAATCAATTTTAAATTACAATAGATTTTGTAAAAAGTAGGTAAGGGTTCTGAAACTTTTCGATTCATTTTTTTAAATTAAATGTAACACGACGAGAATATCCGGAGATTCAAAATTAAAACCTTTTTGATTCTTTTATTATTAAAAAAAGCAATTCAATTTTTATAGCAGTAGAACCCGCTGAAACAGATCCGAATAAAGAAAAGAGCCATAATATAATTTATATTTCGAATTTTGAACAATAGATGTCTTTCACATTTAACTATAATAAAGAGTAACCTCTTCATTTTTGAATGGCAGTTCCAAAGAAACGTACTTCTCTGTCAAAAAAGCGTATTCGTAAAAACATTTGGAAAAAAAAAGCGTATTGGGCGGCGGTAAAAGCATTTTCATTAGCAAAATCTATTTCTACCGGGAAGTCAAAAAGTTTTTTTTGCGCGACAAACAAGTAATAAAGTTTTAGAATAATCTAAATTGATATGAGTCGATGAATTGGCTAATTGAATTTAACAATTTAGTAAGAGGAATCTTACCCATTAACTAACTCATTAACTAACTCATTAACTAATATTCTTATTTTGAACTGATCAATAGAAAATTTTATTTGATTTTGTGATATATAGAATAAAAATTTTTCTGTCTAGTGGAAAGTTACTATAAAAAAATTTTTAAGTCCARGATACGGGGGTTTTATCTCTATGTAGGTTTTTGCAGGATGGGGATTATAATCTTCCCCATCGATTTTCAAAAAAAAAAAATTTTTTGAGTTCTCCGCTTGGATTGAGAACAGACCTTTCTAGTTCCAATTGTTACATTCCAGAAGAGCTTAACTTAAACTGCACGAAAAACCATGACATTGTTAAAACAAAACTATCACCATTCCATAACTAAAGATTCTTCAACGTTCAAATCTAAATTCTTTTTTACTTTTTCAAGAATATTGCATTGAATTGGCTCTTTCAATCTCGACGATTGAATGTGGATGAGCTATTATAATTTCGATCACGCCGCTATGGTGAAATCGGTAGACACGCTGCTCTTAGGAAGCAGTGCTAGAGCATCTCGGTTCGAGTCCGAGTGGCGGCATCTTCGAAAAGAAATAGAATAAATCCTATAATGAATTCAATTCCAAATTTACATTCTATCGTTGAAAGACCTTTTTTTGGTTAGGATTTCTTTTTATGATATTTTTGACTTTAGAACATATATTAACTCACATCTCTTTTTCGATTATTTCTATTTTAATTACAATTTATTTGGTGACCTTATTAGTCCATGAAATGGTAGGATTGTTTAATTCGTCAGAAAAAGGACTGATAGTTACCCTTTTCTGTATAACAGGAATTTTAGCTATTCGTTGGGTTTATTCTGGGCATTTCCCTTTAAGTAATTTATTTGAATCATTAATGTTCCTTTCATGGAGTTTTTCCATTATTCATATGGTTCCCTATTTTACGAACCAAAAAAATCATTTAAGTGCAATAACCGCACCAAGTGCTATTTTTACCCAAGGCTTTGCTACTTCAGGTCTTTTAACTGAAATGCATCAATCCACAAAATTAGTACCCGCTCTCCAATCACAGTGGTTAATGATGCACGTAAGTATGATGGTATTGAGCTACGCAGCCCTTCTATGTGGCTCATTATTATCAATAGCTCTTATAGTAATTACATTTCGAAAAAATTTAAAAATATTTGGTAAAAACAAAAATATATTAATTGGTCCATTTTCCTTTGGCGTGATTCAATATGTGAATGAAATAAACAATGTTTTACGAAACACTTTTTTTATTTCATTTAGAAATTATCATAGGTATCAATTGATTCAACAATTGGATTGTTGGAGTTGTCGTGTCATTAGTCTAGGGTTTATCTTTTTAACCATCGGTATTCTTTCAGGAGCAGTATGGGCTAATGAGGCATGGGGATCATATTGGAATTGGGATCCCAAGGAAACTTGGGCATTTATTACTTGGACTATATTCGCAATTTATTTACATACTCGAACAAATAAAAATTTGCAAGGCGTAAATTCTGCAATTGTAGCTTCTATGGGATTTCTTATAATTTGGATATGCTATTTTGGGGTAAATCTATTAGGAATAGGGTTACATAGTTATGGTTCATTCACACTAACCTCTAATTGAAGAAAAGACCTTACGAGTACAATACATAACATAGGAATCTCGTTTATAACGAGAGTTCGTAGGAGTTTTTGAGAACCTTGTGAATAACTATTTTATGTTTATGGTTCTCAAAAACTCCTAATTATCTAATTAAAATAAAAAATTTTATTAGAATTTTCTTATTATCTTATTGTGTATTATCTTATTGTGTGTGTGTKTTTTTTTATTAAATTTTTTTTGCATTTTTTATTTTATTGTATGTATTATTGATGAAAACTATCTAAAAAAATAATTAGATAAAATAGCTTCTACCTTGTCAACTGATAGTGCAAAAACAAAATCCGGATAAATACCAATACCTATTACGGGTAGAAGGATACAGATCGAAACAAATAATTCTCGTGGTCCAGAATCTAATAAATTTGATATTGGAACATTAAATTGCTTGTATCCATAGAAAATCTGGCGTAACATCGATAATAAATAAATAGGAGTTAATATCATTCCAATTGCCGTTACAAACGTAATTAATATTTTTGGCATTAAAAAGAATTTTTGACTAGTTATTATACTAAAAAATACTATCAATTCCGCAACAAAACCGCTCATTCCCGGCAATGCAAGAGAAGCCATTGAGAAACTACTGAACAGTGTAAAAATTTTTGGCATCGGGATAGCTATTCCCCCCATTTCGTCGAGATAAACAAGACGTATTCTATCGTAACTCGTTCCTGCTAAGAAAAAAAGTGCAGCACCGATAAATCCATGAGAAATCATTTGCAAAATGGCCCCGTTGAGTCCCGTATCCGTTATGGAACTAATTCCTATAATTGTGAAACCCATATGAGATACGGAAGAATAGGCAATTCTTTTTTTTAAATTACGTTGACCGGGAGATGTTGAAGCTGCATAGATTATTTGAAAAATGCCCATTATGATCAACCAGGGAGAAAATAGAGAATGCGCGTGGGGTAATAATTCCATATTGATCCGAACCAATCCATACGCTCCCATTTTTAATAAGATTCCGGCTAAAAGCATACAGGTACTGTAATGTGCTTCTCCATGGGTATTCGGTAACCATGTATGTAGGGGTATGATCGGCAGTTTGACAGCATAAGCAATAAAAAATCCAAAATAGAATATGATTTCTAATGCTATAGGATAGGATTGATTGGCTGAGGTTTCAAAATTTAATGTTGGTTCATTGGAACCATATAAACCCATACCTGGAACTCCCATTAAGAGAAAAATCGAGCCTCCTGCCGTGTACAAAATAAACTTTGTAGCTGAGTACAAACGTTTCTTCCCTCCCCACATGGCTAGAAGTAGGTAGACAGGAATTAATTCTAACTCCCACATGATGAAAAAAAGTAAAAGATCTCGAGAAGAAAATGATCCTATTTGACCACTGTACATTGCTAACATCAGGAAATGGAACAATCGCGAATCCCGAGTAACTGGCCAAGCCGCTAAAGTAGCTAAAGTAGTAATGAATCCTGTCAGTAAAATGGGTCCTATGGAAAGTCCATCGATTCCGAGTCTCCAGTGAAAATCAAAAAAATTAATCCATTTGAAATCCTGTTCCAATTGGATTAATGGATCGTCCAATTTAAAATGATAAGAGAATGCATAGGTGGTTAAAAGGAGTTCTAATAAACAAATAGAAATAGTATACCACCTGATTACCTTATTGCCCCTATGGGGCAAAAATAAAATTGAGGAACCCGCCAATATCGGAAAAATAACAATTATTGTTAACCAAGGAAAAGAATTCGTGGTAAAGACAAGATACGCTTTGGCCAGAAAACCCCGTACCTCTAAAATCATTATATATCGTTTTTGAGAGTACGGGGTTTTGTCGGTAAAGAGAAATCAAATGGGTGTAAGTGGAGTTTTTTGCAACGTATCAATATCAATAAGTCAATAAGCTAGCCCCATACTGCGGGTTGTCTCATGCCATAAATAAACCCGTACACTCAAGAAATCTGTTGGACAGGCGGATTCACACCTTTTACAACCTACACAGTCCTCTGTTCTTGGGGCCGAAGCAATTTGCTTAGCTTTACATCCGTCCCAGGGTATCATTTCTAATACATCTGTGGGGCAGGCTCGTACACATTGAGTACACCCTATACATGTATCATAAATCTTTACTGAATGTGACATTGGATCTATAAAATTTTTGAACGTCATAAATTTTCGATCTAGTAAATTAGTAAATGAGTCATAGATTTATACACCAGACGAATCAATGATTTAGATTTACCAGAACTTGTTTGTAATCAATCTACTTCTGGATCTGCTCATGAGAGAAGGCCAAGATACTTTGATTTCTTACGTTTTAGCAAAAACGGTCATAGGTTTCTGGTTTATACCGCACATGTTAATTTGAATTAGTGAATATTCCTTATTTTTTATTTATATGTAAATACCTAGGATTACCACTATTTATTGCTCATTACTATTTATTTAGCAAATTCGATTGATTGATACGAGTTGATTTTATGTTACGATGAATTGATGAAACAATAGCTAAGCCAATAGCTGCTTCAGCGGCTGCAATAGCTATAACAAAAATCGAGAAAATGTCTCCTTTTAATTGGCGACTATCAAATAAATCAGAAAATGTTACGAAATTCATATTAACCGCATTCAGTATAAGCTCAAGACACATAAGTGCTCTTACCATATTTCGACTTGTAATCAATCCATAGATGCCGATGGATAATAAATAGGCACTTAAAACAAGTACATGTTCGAGCATCATTGAACTACTCCTCATCAATTCAATCTCGATTCATTTCAATATGAACAATAATTCAATCGATTCGATTGACTAGAATATAACAAGTCCATAATAAAGAAAAGTATTGGTAATAGATCGAACTAAAACATTGACCTTTTAATACATGAAGAATCTGAAAATTCAAATGGAATTGAAGGAAAATAGAGGAGATAAGACAGAACAACTGAAGTCCTTTTTTCGTATTTATTACTTTACTGACGAGCCATAGCAATTGCACCGATCAAGGCAACTAAAAGAATTATAGAAATAAGTTCAAATGGAAGAAAGAAATCTGTTGATAAATGAATTCCAATTTGTTGACCATTATTTATCAAATCTTGCTCTATAATTTGGTTTGATCTTGTGGTCCAAATAATACCGTACCATGACGTATCTGAGATAGTAGTAATTAGTGAAACTAAAATACTTGTACAAACCAGTGAAGTGATCCCATCTCCAACGGTCCAAAGATGGAAATCGTTATAATATTCTGAGCCATTCATGAACATAACAGCAAATACAATTAAGACATTTATGGCACCCACATAAATAAGAAGTTGTGCAGCAGCTACAAAATGGGAGTTCGATAGAATATGAAATAAGGATATACACGCAAGAACCAATCCCAATGAAAAGGCAGAATAAATTGGATTGGTAAATAATACTACTCCTAAACCGCCGACTATAAGACCCAACCCTAAAAATACTAAAAGAAAATCATGTATTGGCGCAGGTAAATCCATTATATGTAAAATAGGAGAGAATTAAATTCGAAATGTTTCATGACCTTATTGACCAGACCAGGAAAAAAGACATTACCCTATTTTTTTTTTTTACGTTCCTAATAGAAATTGAATTAAATACGATACTAAAGGGGTGTTGGTTGCTGTAGATATACTTATTAATTTTAATTGCATCCCGTTTCTCTATACGAAAAAGGGCCGTTCTGAATTGAATTTCTCGATTTTATATATTCTATATTTGTATTTTTTTTTTTTTATACAAATATAGAATATTTTTTCCGATTTTGAAATCATCACAGAACAGATATATGAATATATTTTCTTTTCAATACAAAGCACGTCATGAGTCTCACTAATCTTTGGTTAGCATTCTGAGTTATTGACTAAGCAAAATGAAAGAAGTTTCGTTCCTTTAGAGCAAAACAGAATTTTAAGAAGTGGTAATTGTTATTGAATCGAGAGTTTTACCCGTGGTTTTTTATTGGAGTTGAATTCATAATTGTTTGGATTGTGTAATCTCCAATTATTGACATAGGTAACCGACCCAAAGCAATTTGATTATAATTCAATTCGTGACGATTATAAGTAGAAAGTTCATATTCTTCAGTCATTGATAAACAGTTTGTTGGACAATACTCGACGCAGTTACCACAAAATATACAGATTCCGAAATCAATACTGTAATTAAGCAATCGTTTCTTTCGAATATCAGTTTCCAATTTCCAATCAACAACGGGTAGATCGATAGGGCATACACGAACACATACTTCACAAGCAATACATTTATCAAATTCAAAATGTATTCGACCGCGGAAACGCTCCGATGTGATCAATTTTTCATAAGGATATTGAATAGTTATAGGTAAACGATTTGCGTGGGATAAGGTAATCATAAAACTTTGACCAATATACCTTGCTGCTCGGACTGTTTGTTGACCATAATTCAAGAACCCGGTTACCATAGGGAACATATCGTGAATATCTATAAATAATTTAATGTTTCTTTCTCTTGGTTTAGAAAAGTTTTGAATTGAAAATATCCTATGTCTTCACAGTGAAAGCAGTTGAGAAGAAGTTGTCAATAATAGATTACCTAAAGAAACAGGTAAAAGAAATTTCCACCCAAGATTCAATAGTTGGTCCATTCTCATCCTAGGTAAAGTCCACCTTGTTGTGATAGGAATGAATAAGAACAAAAAAGCTTTAGCTAATGTAATAAAGAGACCTATTGTCGTTTCAAAGACTCCGCGCACTTCATTAATTCCCCAAAGATCTGGCATAAATATGTACGGAATAGAGAGATTCCAACCGCCCAAGTAAAGAACTGTTACAAATAATGAAGAAACTAATAGGTTTAGATAGGAAGTAACGTAAAATAAACCAAATTTTATACCGGAATATTCGGTTTGATAACCCGCAACTAATTCTTCTTCTGCTTCTGGTAAATCAAAAGGTAATCTCTCACATTCTGCTAGGGAAGAAATTAGAAAAACCATAAACCCTATAGGTTGACGCCATAGATTCCACCCCCAAAAACCATATTTTGACTGCGCCTCGACTATATCAACTGTACTTGAACTGTTAGATAATCATAGTCGATGATAACATCACTGGTCTCATCGCTATTGCAAAACCGTACATGAGACTTTGGCTTCATACGGCTCCCCCATGGCCACAAATAAATATAAGGACTGAATTTTTTCGATATGTTTTGTTTGTAGAGTAGATCGGGTAAAGATACATCGGAGAGTCCAAAATTAGACCAATGCAATTCTGTCTGCTATAAATATATAAATAACAAAAAAGCGCTTCTGAATTGATCTTATCCTTTAGAATTTAAATTGGTCTTTGTTCAGTAATAACTCAATCCTTAAATAAAATACTCATAAAAAATTCAACTTATATCTTTTAATTACGAAAAAAATTCGACATTCTATTAGTTCTTGTATCATGATAAGAATTCTATCTGTATTAATACGGATAAATAAATAATTTTTTTTTTTTTCATTGGAAATGCACTCCATTTCTTTCGTTCTTATTCTTCTTTCTCAAAGAAATCTAAAGAAAATAAAGGATTACTTCGTTCCTGATAGTACTTTCTTTAATCAGTGGATAGGAGCATACTCTGGATCGGGATCGTGGGGAAGTACTGCTCGATTGTTTCTACTAACTTAAAGCCCCCTTAGGATTCCTTTTTTGCGGAAATACCCTTTAAGGATAACTTACATTATCTCCATTACAAATCCTTTGTGTACCTTGGTATTCCTAACCGTCCACTAATTTTTTCTCGACCCCCGGTATGGTACTACAAACAATAGTAAAAAAAAAAAAAGACTCCATACAGGTTAATCGTTTATACCCGCTTCAAACTACGGTGAATAATTCACCAATTCTGGGGATTCTGCTGCTTATATTTACTTTTTAAAAACTCTTGTACCTAGGGAATGAGACTCAAATTTTTACTGCCAATTTATAAGCTGTTTTGTTTCACTCATATTACTATCTGGTTTAGTTCATCGCTCTGAATGATGAATACAAAATAAATATATTTATTCAATAGGTTCAATCTTTTTCCTAGAATGAAAAAAAAATAGGTAAAGTAAAAAAGAGCGAATGTTCTAACGAATCGCACGTAGAGAAATTGATAAAACACATGGAGTTAATGGTATTTCATAACTAATCGATTGAGCAGCAGCTCGGAGACCACCTAAAAAGGAATATTTATTATTCGATCCATATCCTGACATAAGAAGTCCAATAGGGGCAATACTTGAAATTGCAATCCATAAAAAAACACCGATACTGAGATCGGCTAGAACAAGGTGATAGCCAAAAGGAATTACTGAATAACTTAGTAAAATGGATATAACCGCTATAGAAGGTCCGATACTGAATAAACGAATATCCCCTCTAGAGGGAAGAAGATCCTCCTTGAAAAGTAGTTTAGTCCCATCTGCTAGAGCTTGAAGAATTCCCCAAGGCCCTGCGTATTCGGGTCCAATACGTTGTTGTATCCCCGCAGATATTTGTCTTTCTAACCACACAATAACTAGTACCCCTATTAGGATTCCCGATAAAGGAGTAAAAATAGGAACAAGCAGCCCTATGAGTCCATAAACCTCTTTTAAGGATTCCGATCTGGAAAAAGAATTGATAGCTTGTTGTACTTTTGTCGTATCAATTATCATTTCAACGATCAACTTCTCCCATAATGATATCTATACTACCTAGTATTGTCATAATATCAGCCAATTTCATTCTTTTAACTAGCTGAGGAAGAATTTGCAAATTGATAAACCCTGGCGGACGAATTTTCCATCTCCAAGGAAAAACACTCTGATCTCCTATCAGAAAAATTCCCAATTCTCCCTTCGGGGCTTCTACTCTCACATAAAGTTCTTGTTTCGACAATTCAAAAGTGGGGGAAGGTTTTTTACTAATGAATCGATAATCAAAATCATTCCATTCGTAATCCCTTGCTCTATCAAAACGCCGTACCTCTAAATTCTCATAAGGCCCCCCCGGAATTCGTTCCAGAGCTTGTTGAATAATTTTTATAGATTCCGTCATTTCACTAATTCGGACTAAATAACGAGCTAATGAATCTCCTTCTTTTTGCCATTGTACTTCCCAATCAAATTCGTCATAACACTCATAATGATCAACTTTACGAAGATCCCATGGAATTCCGGAAGCTCGTAGCATGGGTCCGGATAAGCCCCAATTTATTGCTTCCTCTCCACTAATAAAGCCCACTCCTTCAACTCGTTCCAAAAATATAGGATTCTGCGTAATAAGATTTTGATATTCAATAATCCCTGTTAGAAAATAATCACAGAAATCCAAACATTTATCGATCCAGCCATGAGGTAGATCGGCAGCTACTCCCCCGATACGGAAAAAATTGTGCATCATTCGCATACCGGTGGCAGCTTCGAATAGATCATATATCAACTCTCTCTCTCGAAAAATATAGAAGAAAGGGGTCTGCGCACCGATATCCGCCATAAAAGGGCCAAGCCATAACAAATGAGAAGCTATACGGCTCAATTCCAGCATAATGACTCTAATATAGCTGGCTCTTTTAGGTACTTGAATATTTCCCAACTGTTCCGGTGCATTTACCGTTATTGCCTCTGTAAACATAGTAGCTAAATAATCCCAACGTGTTACATAAGGCAGATATTGTATAATGGTTCGATTTTCTGCAATTTTTTCCATTCCTCTGTGTAAATAACCCAATACGGGTTCACAGTCAATAACATCTTCGCCATCAAGAGTAACAATGAGTCGAAGAACACCATGCATTGATGGGTGGTGAGGACCCATATTGACTATCATGAGATCTTGTCTTGTAGTTGGTACAGTCATATATTTTTCTCCGATTCATTATTCCATTAATTGCTGAAAACGAAGTTCATCAAAATGAATAAAATAATCTAATATAAATATTATAAATCAAATAATTTAAAACGAATTTCAAATTAACTTAACGAGTTTTTGGCTCGCGAATATCCAATAGATTTATTAATTCTTTATAACGTACTCTATTTTTCTTTGACAAATAGGCCAGTAGCCGTTGACGTTTTCCCAGAATTTTCTGAAGACCTCTCTGGGATAAATAATCTTTTCTGTGCAATTCTAAATGTGAAGTAAGTCTGCGTAGCCTGTTGGTGAAACTGAATATTTGAAATTCAACAGACCCCCTATTTTCCTCTTTTTCTTCTTGCGAAATAACCGAGATGAATGAATTTTTTACCATAATTCTTTGCCCCTCCCTGTGTTTTTTATTTATTTTTTTTTACAAATATGGATTTTAGCAATCTGTAATAATAATTCATTTTAATTTGTTATACACAATAAATATAAATTAATCTGGATTTATTCATATACTTCTTTTTTTTTTTTTTAATAAATCCAATTTTTCAATTTTCGAATATAAATACAAAAAGAGGATAGATGCTCAATTTTGCACCCCAAAATTTGGATCTAAGATGAGAGGATTCCCCCAATTCATTTCTGATCTGATAAAATCATTGAATCAGTATCATGTACCATAATGTAACAAGTGTTACATTATGGTACATGATCCATAAGAAGTGTATCATCAACTACGCGGATACATGTGTATTCTTAACATACTGAAACGACTACCATTATAGGTATCAAACCAATAGCGATTCATGCAAGCTAAATCTTCTAATCGATAATTTGGCCAAAGAAAAAATTTTAACTTCATCAAATTTTTTGTATCTTTATCAAGATGCCGTCCTTTATTAAAAAATGGGACACAGTTACTTTCATTGTTACCATTGCAAAATACTGTATTTCTATCCCCAACATTTACATTCTTCGAATTTAAACAAATTCGAATTCTCAATTCTCTACGACGTTTAGGAGATAAAATATTTTCAAGAACAAGCCAATCATAATGATTTTTGTCTTTATTCCTAAAAAACCTTTGATGTCGTGCAATGGATTTATCAAGACCCCACCTAGTAACATTTCGTTTTTTCTTATTTATTTTTTCCCATTTTCTTTTTATCTTATCAACATTGCTTTTTTCTTGGTATCCTCGATTAGTTTGGTACTTATTTTTATGTATCAGTGAAATAGCTAGGATTTGATACATCATAAATTTCTCATCCCAATTTATAGATATCCGATTTGGTTCAACAAGCAATGTTCCGTTTTTTAGTAATTTTGCAACAGTTAAAGTTTTCGCATTTGGCACTACATCCATACTCAGTTCGCCTCTTCTAATAGAGGCTATGGCAATTTTCTTTGGGTTTTCCAATCTAAGCAGTAGACAAAATACTCTGATATTATTGATCATTTTTTCAGTCACAAGATCATCCCATTTTAATTGAAAACCATAAAACCTTTTCAGGAAAAAATCTAATTCCACTATTACAGCGAGCATAGATGGCTTTTTCTTTTTGGTTTTTGTTTTGGGTTTTTGACTGTCTGATCCTCCCGCATTATCTTTTTTCTTTTCTTCTTTATCTTTTTTTTCTTGGTTTGATGAATCCGATCCCTGATTCCCCTTTTTTTGTGTCTCTGATTGAATATTTCCTTGTACTGGCTTCTTTTTTTTAGTTTCTAATTTGTTTTGATTAGAGAATATCTGCTGAAAGTCATTTTTTTGTTCTTCTTCGAGATTGTTTTGTGAACCAAGGTTAGAATTTCCATTTAAATTTAAAGTAAGGGAATTTATTGGGATGATCCAAGGTTGCATCCTATATGCATCATAAAGTGACACTAATTCTGGGAAAAACCAATCGTCCATATCAGATATAGGCTTATATTGTATTTCTTCATTCATTTTCATCCAGTTAAAGGAAGTTATTGTTGGATTGGCTAGGTTGATTTTTTTACGAATCAAGCTAGAAAAATAATCCTTCTTATCACTTTGCTCAATTATTTGATAATAATTAGCCAGAGTTTTTTTATTTTTTTTATAAATAGTGACCTCACTTTCCATATTTGTCCAGCGCTTAATATTTATTTTTGTTTTAAAAGAAAAATCAAAAAATTTCCAATCAAAATATTTTCTATCCAAATTTTGATTCGTATCATAATTTTCTATTAGATAATTATTAAGAGATATATCTACCGGCATATAAACATTTTTAGGATTAGACGTGTTGTAATTATCGAGAAACTCTTCGTCTTCATTTCTTGATCTAAAAAAATATGAGTCCTTCTTATCTTTATAATGAAGCCAGTTATGGGCTAAACGATCATATTTGTAGTTTTTCAATTTCTTTTTTTGATTCAGTATTGAATCCACTGCAAAATTTTTGTGTTTCTCGTAATGAATTAATTGGTCTTTTTCATCTAAATCAAAATTTGGTGATTTTTTAGTTTGACCTATACAACTTTGATGAATTTTTTTTTTCCATTTTTTCGCTAATAATCGAGACCAGCTAGTCTGAGATATAATGTATTGATAGGGATAATGTTTTAACGCGTTTTTCCATTGTCTTTTAAAGGAATTCTTTTGTCTTTTAAAGGAATTCTTTATTCTATCCTTAAGAAAAAGAAGTGTTCCCTGATATTGAAGTGCAGATCTCAAGTGATTTGTGTTAAAACCTGAGGTTTGGGATAATTTGTAAAAAACATATGCCTGTGACAAGGAAGCTGGTTCAGAAAAAATAGGTGAATTTTTTTTACTAATATTAGTATTAGAAAATAATTTTTTTATAGTCGAAATAAAACGAATTGTATTTTGATTTGTTTCATCAATTCTTTCTTGATTTATTTTTTCGGTGAAATTAGATTTCTCAAAAATTTTGTTTTTTAATTCAAGTAATTTAAGAAAGAGTTTTACAACGATTTTTATAATTTTTATTTTTTCTTGAATTTTTTTTTGAATAGATAAAAGAATCTCTATGTAAAGCCTTTCAATAAAAATTTTTAAAAAATAATAACATTTACGTTTTAATCGGGTACTTCTTCTTTTTAATATTTTTAATATATGCCAAATCTCTTTCGGTGATTCTAATCTCTTATCATCACAACTCGTTTCATTAGGACTAATGTTTATATCAGGAATTTGTAATATTTTGTTCTTGTCTTTTTTGATTTTTTCGATTTGATTTCTAATTATATTTGTCCTATCGGACACATCCTTTATTTTTTTTACAGTCGGTGAATAATTTATCCAATCCACGGATTTAATAGACGATTCATTAAAAATCTGATTACTTATTATATCATTTTCTTGATTTGTATTTATACTCGCTTCTTTTATTTCCAATAAAGGAATTGGACTTAGTTTTGGAGATTCTTTATTTAAAAATAGAAATATTTTTAAATAAAGAATCCTTTGTGTTTTTTCTTTTACAACTAATAGTTTTTTTTTTATTTCTTTCAAAACAGGTTTAAAAAAGGAAGGTCGTTTTCGGGGAGAACCAAAAGGACGTTCAGCTTCCAGTCCCCAAATTGTTAAAAAACAAAAATCATCTCTTTTTCTCTTCTTTTTCATTGGATCTCTATGATCCAACTCTACTTTAGCTCCATGCCAAGGTTCCAGGCAGAAAGGAAATAAAATCTTTATCTGAATACCATCTGTTAACCAATCTTTCGGAAATTCATTTTCTGACAATTGAACACCATTATAAGTGCATTTAACATGCATTTCGTTATGCCACGCTTTCCAATCCTTGCGCCATTCGGGAATTTGAAATAATAACATACGGCCAACATTTTTAATTATTATTAATGAGGGTAATACGATATATTTTCTAAGAATTGATTGGGTTAGTAACAAACAACCTCGCAGTGGTTGAGCATAATCAGTATTATCCCACATTTCCGATATTCTTACCCGCTCATCCTCCGCTCTTTTTTCAGCTTGTTTTCTTTTTTCTTTTGTTTCTTGCGTTTTAGAATTTTCAATTTTGGATTCCCTGACTTTTTTTATTCTTATCCAATTTCTGAAAAAAAAATTAAGTAGTTTGGAAATACCAAAATAAGAAAAAAAAGTTACGTCTCCTCTGTCCAAAAAAAGTGGGGAACGCACTCTTGGTTGAAACAAACCCAAAATAGCGGTTTTACTTCGTTGAGCGCGCGTGGATCCCATGATTAGATCTCGGTTATAATCTGATTGTAGTGCATAACGTGTCAAATATAGTTCCTCTGGCTCATCCTTCTTTTCTTCATCCTTTTCTTCATCGTTATCCTGATTACTAGTATTCTCTGTAGTATTACTTGTATTCCCAATAGTAGTATTGGTAGTTGTCTCGGTAGTAGTACCGGTGGAAGGAGTCGTCTTATCCTTCTCGTCCTCGTCCTCGTCCTCGGTCTCAGTATAAACTAATACGTATTTTGATTTGCGGGAACGAATACTGGCCTCCGGTTTTGCTTTTTCTTCTCCTTCTTTTTCTTCTCCTTCCTTTTCTTCTCCTTCCTTTTCTTCTCCTTCTTTTTCTTTTTTTTCTTCTTTTTCTTTTTTTTCTTTTTCTTTTTTTTCTTCTTTTTCTATCTTCAGTCGTTCTTCCACTTCGAACTCGTCAAGCAATTTGTATGACCATCGAGGAACCTTTTTTTCAATTTCATTTGTTTGATCATTAGGAATTTCATTATCAACTTTTGCTTCTTCTTCTTCTTCAAGGAATTCCTCTCCTAGTTCCCCTTCATCTTCATATAGCTGCTCTGCAAATTCATCAAAATCTTGAGTAAGGAAAACAAAAAGTTTATTTTCACAAATGTTTTTTTTAGAATCTTCCATTGAGGTGATTAAAAGACTGTTCGTGCCTGAGTGTGAATCCACATTTTTTATTGTCCCGCGATGGGGTCCGTTCAAAAAAGGATCATACAATTTAGGTAAGCATTTTTGTTCAGTTTCATCATTGTATAAGTATAATCTAGTCCTTTTTTCGAGTATATCTGGATCAAAAGACTCTTTATCTAGTGCTTTATCTAGTGCTTCGATTCGATTGGCAAATTCGTTGCTTAGATTGTTTCGTTTTTGCTCATTGGTATGGACCCAATGATTATATAGCTCTTCTTCGGATACTTTTCCTGTCGTGCACAAAAACAACTTTTTGCGTATCATTTCAAAAAAGGTTAATAAACTCGGTGGATATGTAAAAGATATTCTTAGTTTTCCATCACTTACACACGTAGAAAAAAAATATTGTGACATTTCATCTCTTACAGCTGTTTCAAATTGGTCATTTTTGATATATCGCAATGGACGATTCCATCGTTTATAGTCAAAAAGAAGAGTCACAAGAGGTTTTTCAAACCAGAAGGGGTCTTTCTTTTTATTTTTAAGTTTTTCTTTGAATTCCTCTTCTTCCTGTTTAGTCCCGAAAGTTGTTTCTTCTTCTATATCAGCTTCTTCTATATCAGCTTCTTCCCCCCCCTTTTTTTTTTGGGGGATATCTTTCAGTTTCTTAGTTAAAATAGGCGACGGTACTCTGCCTAAATAGTAGACACTGGTGATAAAAAAGATCATACTAAAAATTCGACTTCGAGACATAGAACTTTTCAATTCCGACACAAGGTACTTATACTTATTCGCTAAAAAAGCACGATTTTTACTTTGCCGTATCCAGAAAAATACAAATCCAACCCCTTTCAGGAATAATTTCATTAATAAAATGTGACCAATTAACCAACCAACAAAACTACTTGTTAGAAATAATATCTTGTTGTTGTATCGAAACATATAAATGTTGACTAATCTGGCTAACGTTGGGCTTGGTAAAACAAAATGGTTCAATAATTGAAAAATAAAATTTTCGAAGAATACACATTGAATGCTGAGATTTCGTATTGAATTTCTGGTAGTAGATCCATCATCAAAAAAGTCTTTGTGATTGGTCCAGAAGAACTGAAACAAAGAATACGGTAGAACTAGGACCGTTATTGTATGAGGTCTACCCAATGCTAGATGGAGAGGCGTATAATAAATAGATACGAACATAGTGAGCTGTCCCAAAATAAAACCAGTTATTGCTGCTGCCTCCTTCTCGTTTCCCTCTTTCATAACCCGAGCTCGGATAAGGAGGAGATAAGACGGCCCTATGGAGAATGCGCTCAGAAATCCATAATAGAGTCCGACCACAACGACCGAATTGAGTATCTTCATGCAAAAAGATACTAAATTAGTAAGTCCAAAACCGTTCAAAATTGACATAATCATAATAAACACCTCTTTTATGTTTGTTTTATTTATTTTTTTTTTTTCATTGATAAGGAAACGTAGTTATATTATAATAGGATATTTCATCCATGATCTTTTTTAAGACTAATAATTATACGTTCAAGACATAAGAAAAGCATTCTTTTTTTTTGTTTTCATTGATAAGGAAACGTAGTTATATTATAATAGGATATTTTATCCATTTATAATAGGATATTTCATCCATGA